GTCAGAGCACCGCCCTGTCAAGGCGGAAGCTGCGGGTTCGAGCCCCGCCAGTCCCGACGGATCCAATATCCAATAAATACATCTATTCATTTCACCCTTTCATAGAACATAGTAAAGGGTGTCGGGGGGCATAATTTCATTCCCAAGCAAAAAGGAGTCTTTCTTTTTTCTTTCCTATGTTTTCCATTTCGCGTTTATTGTTTGTTTAGATTTGTAACTATGTGACTAATCGAAGTGGAAAGGCAATCTAATAATCCTTCATCAGAGGATTATCCAAGCAAGACGCAAGATAAGTTATAGAAAAAAACAAGGAAACAAATAATAAATACAAGGAGTTTTGGATTAATTGGTTCAGAAATCCAAATTATTTTTTGGTATGGATAAAAGAACTTCCTATGTTATACTATTCAAGTCTCGACTACGAGTTGATTTGATAGATCAGATATTGTTATTCATGATATTGATCCCATTCAAGATCATTGAAAGGTAATTCATTCATTGAATTTACAGACGAAAGATTTATCATCTCTATGGGATTAAATCCCGAGTTATTGTGAAGTAAAAAAACCGACGAGATTATGGAAGTAAATATTCTTGCATTTATTGCTACTGCACTATTCATTCTAGTTCCTACCGCCTTTCTACTTATCATTTATGTAAAAACAGTTAGTCAAAATGATTAATTCATTTGAATTTTCAAATGAATTTGAATAAAACTTTCCTTCTGAGTTCTTATCAAAAATTGACGAAGTCAAATGAAAAGGATTCCAATTTTGCGTCTTAACTTAAATGAAATGAGGGGACTTTAATCGGCAGTATTCTATTAATTTGATAGTATGGTAAGAAAGAAATAGATGAATCCTTCTTTCTACCATACTATCGATCTCTTATTCTATAAAGTTTTAATCTAGAATCAAGATAGATTCTATAGATCAATCTACAAATTCTGATCATGTAATATATTCTATCAATTCCATATATTGTATGGAATTGACATAACATATTGTATAGAATTGACATAACACCCAATTCTATTTATTTGCTACATCTAGTTGTTCCTATCAATATAAGATAAGAATTATCTTAGGATTCTAATTCCTTTTCCTAATAAAGAAGAGGAAACCTCACTTCTTTTTAATGCCCAAACCATGATATGAAAAAAGTCGATAAAGCAGAAATCGCCTTTATAAGATTAGAAACCAAGCGCTAAATGCCCAATATGTGATTCGTCCGAAGCAAGATCTTATTATTTTATTGCATAGTCTCTCGTTAGATAACTACTATCTATCATATCATTTCTCATAGAAAGCTCGTATACACTTAACAAAACCACTTGTTCTTTGAACAGTAAAAAGGAAAAGCAATCACACAAAAAAAGGGGTCCGGTCTTCCTCAGTATCCATCTATAAAGATGGTAAGAGCCAATTCCATTGATTGAAATAGAAAATTTCGGAAGAATCTTAGGTTAGAATAAATTTCTAATCATCTGAATCCCTTTCTTTTCGAAATACAAACAGGGGAATCGCTCAAATATCTCTTTGATTGAAAGAGTATGATTCATATCATAGATTACTCCATTTGACTCCAATGAAATTCGAAATTCAGATATTTTGATTTTATATAGTTCAAAACGCGTTGCAGAACGATCTATAAAACAAGTGATACGGTTTGATTCCTCAACTCAATTTAGTAGTACTTCTAGAGTCCACTTCTTCCCCACACTACGAGTGAAAGGGAAAATGTAAAGATTACCATTAAAGCAGCCCAAGCGAGACTTACTATATCCATATAAATTATGTCTCCTATCTCTATAAATACAAAGGAATTATTCCTCACTAATAATAGTGGAATCAATGGTGCAGAGTCAAAAAAAGGGGATTTTGTCCGAACACTATTGATAAACCAATCTGATTCTGATTTCGAATCGGGAAAGATTAAACACAAGCAAAATATCCAAAGGGAATGGGAACATGTGAATAATAAGGCCTATTTTTTTGTTGACCCTCGTAAGTAAAAACGGAAAGGGAGAAATCACTAAAAAAGATAAATCACTATCTAGTACAGACCTCTATTTCCCCTAATCCATACCCCCTTTCCCGATTATCTCTGAGGGGTAGGGGGCTTGGCTAGGGGTTATCGAAAAAAAATTCTTTCTTTTTTCTATAAAAAAAAGATTATCCATCGAATCTAATATTGATTGGATACCCCAGCGTTCATCTCGCGAGTCCGTCATATATAACGCAACTTCCAACCCTTTCCAAAATGATGAATAGAATCATATTTCTTAGCAGGCCCTACAATCTAATCCAAGATCCAGTCATTAGACAGTCCCTTAGTATAGTAATAGAAGGGAATCATAAGTCTTAAAAGCTCCCTACTATATATAGAATAGATTCTAATAGAATAGATTATAATATTTCCTTGAATCCTAGATGCGAACGAGGATTCACAAGCTTTTATTTTCGAAAAACCTCAGACCAAATGTTTAGAATCAAACAAA